ATAGTATACCACTTCTACGAATAGCTCGTAATGCTGCGTCTCTTCCGAGACCGGGACCTTTTATCATGACTTCTGCTCGTTGCATACCTTGATCTACTACTGTACGAATAGCATTTGCTGCGGCAGTTTGAGCGGCAAAGGGTGTCCCTCTTCTCGTACCCTTGAATCCACAAGTACCGGCCGAGGACCAGGAAACCACCCGCCCCCGCACATCTGTAACTGTGACTATGGTATTATTGAAACTTGCTTGAACATGAATAACTCCCTTTGGTATTCTACGTGCACTCTTACGTGAACCAATACGTACATTCCTACGTGAACCAGTTCTCGGTATAGCTTTTGCCATATTGTATCATCTCATAAATATGAGTCAGAAATATATGGATATATCCATTTTATGTCAAAACAGATTTCTTATTTGTACATTGAGCCCTTTAGCGGGTCTGATTATCCTTGTCTTTGTTTATGTCTCGGGTTGGAACAAATTACTATAATGCGCCCCCGCCTACGGATTAGTCGACATTTTTCACAAATTTTTCGAACGGAAGCTCTTATTTTCATATTTGTCATTCCTTATCTTAATTCTTTTTTGGTAGAAAATAAGTTTCTTGAAATTTTGCATCTCGAATCGTATCGAATAAAAATGACCTAATCTTTCGAATCCTTGTTTCGGAGTCGATAAATTATACGTCCTCTGGTTGAATCATAACGACTTACTTCAATTTTGACTTTATCTCCTGGCAGTATCCGTATAAAACTACGTCGGATCTTTCCTGAAACGTAACCTAGAATCAGATCTTCATTATCTAACCGAACTCGGAACATGCCATTGGGAAGCGATTCAGTAATTAAACCTTCATGAATCCATTTTTGTTCTTTCATTTCAGGTAAAGCCCCCCTGAAGTATCAATTAATGGAGGAAAGACGATATTAGACAACTCACCCCCTTTCTTTTTTTTTTTACAAATAGGAAGAGGTTTCGGATCCCATTTGGATATTAAATGGATTACCATATATAACACAAAATTTCTCCACCGATTCGTTCTAGTCGAGCCTCCCGGTCTGTCATTATACCCCGAGAAGTAGAAAGAATTACAATTCCCATCCCACCTAAAATTCTAGGAATTCGTTGAGAGTTAGAATAGATTCGTAAACCGGGTCTACTGATCCGTTTTAAATTTAAAAAATTTCTATAGGGTCTTTTCCCATTCCTTCTATGTCGAAGGGTTAAAACCAAAAAATATTTGTTTTTTTCTCGATGTTTTCTGACGTTTTCGATAAAACCCTCTCGGAAAAGTATTTTAACAATATTTTCGGTAATATTAGTAGATGCTATGCGAACAACTCTTTTTCTATCCATATCAGCATTTCGTATAGAGGTTATTATCTCAGCAATAGTGTCTCTACCCATGATGAACTAAAATTATTGGTGTCTCAAAATTGGATATAATCAACATGTTTTTCTTTTTTTTTTATTGATTTATGAATAGGAATTTTGCAAGGTATATGCGTGAGACACAATCTACGAATTAATCTAGTTCTTAATCTATTTCTTTCAAATACCCCAAAGATATCACGATCTCATTTTATTTTATAATACCTCGGGAGCTAATGAAACTATTTTAGTAAAATTCAATTGTCTTAATTCACGGGGGATTGCCCCAAAAATTCGAGTTCCTTTTGGATTTCCTTCTTGATCAATCACAACTGCAGCATTGTCATCATATCGTATTATCATACCGCTGTCACGTTTTAGTTCTTTACAGGTACGAACAATTACAGCTCTCACTACTTCTGATTTTTCTAGGGGCATATTTGGTACTGCTTCTTTAATCACAGCAACAATAACGTCACCAATATGAGCATATCGACGATTACTAGCTCCTATGATTCGAATACACATCAATTCTCGAGCCCCGCTGTTATCCGCTACATTTAAATGGGTCTGAGGTTGAATCATATCAAATTTTTTGTTTATTCTTCCAATGCAAAGGATGAAGAAAATAAAAGAAATATTGTTTGTCCAAAAAAAGAAACCTGCGTTTTTGTTTCATCCCTAAGATTCATCTCTGTCGGTTCTACATTTTTATCCCGAAATAATAAATTGAGTTCGTATAGGCATTTTAGATGCTGCTATTAAAATAGCCCTTCTAGCTATATTTTCGGTTACTCCACCCATTTCATATAGTATTCGCCCCGGTTTAACAACAGCTACCCAATATTCAGGGGATCCTTTCCCCGAACCCATACGTGTTTCAGCAGGTCTTACTGTAACTGGTTTGTCTGGAAATATACGGACCCATATTTTTCCACCACGGCGTGCATTTCGTGTCATTGCTCGTCGACCTGCTTCGATTTGTCTAGATGTGATCCAAGCAGGTTCAAGTGCCTGAAGAGCATATTTACCGAAACAAATATGATTACCTCGATAAGATATTCCCTTCATTCTTCCTCTATGTTGTTTACGGAATCTAGTTCTTTTGGGGTTATAGTTGATGGTTGTTTCAGAATTCCATCTCTACTACAGAACTGGACGTGAGAGTTTCTTCTCATCCAGCTCCTCGCGACTAAAAGGATTCAAAATTGAATTTCAATTAATTTGAATAGATATTTGAATAGATAAGATATTAGTAGATATTAGAACATTTTTATAAAAAAAAATGTTTCTAATGTGCTAATAAATCTTGATTTTCTTTTGTCCTTTATCCAAAAAAAAGAAAGTTTTCGCGGGCGAATATTTACTCTTGCAATCTCTATTTCAGTCGTAGCACTTGCTCATGACTTCTCAGAATAGATGAATTGATTTCCGGTTCATTTCGCCATCCCGACTAGTGAATCAGTAAGATTCATTTGTTCAATAAAATCTTTTGCATTCACAGGTTACATCGTTCCCACCGCTTCGTATTTAATGGTTAGGTCAGAATTCTACAACGGAGCTCATAATCTAATTTATTCTTGAGTCAACCTTCTTAGTCTTTATTGGCTCGAAGCTCTTGATTTTTTTCTTCTATAACTATAAGAAGGATTCATTTAATGTTTCATTATGGATGAATCAATTAGTATTGATGCTTTATTACACTGTCTTTTATGAGATGACTCATAGACCTTACATATTGGAATTCTATATCATTGATATTCTTTTTCTTTCTTTCTCTCATCCTTCCATTTATCCACACCTTTCTTCTGTATTTTGCTTTCAACTTAGAATTGAAGTTTATTCAAAAAAAATTCAGTTGCTACAAAGATATGATCGATTTCTCATATCTTGACTGGTTCTTTAGATCCAGATAATACGAAGTGATGAGTTGGTTTTCATACTACCGGGCTGGTCTTTTTTTAATCCTAACCCTAAAAAAAACCAACGAGTCACACACTAAGCATAGCAATTATATGAAAAGTTCAATCGAATTTTTATTCAACCCTATAGAATTAAGAATTAGAATTGCTTGCGTTGATTGGCCAGAAAAAGAATTAAAGTTTTCTTATTCTTCTTCCTTGTCTATAAAAATCCAAATTTTGATGCCTAATACCCCATAGATAGTCCGAACTGTATAGCAACAATAATCAATTTTAGCTCGAATAGTTTGTAGGGGAACTCTACCCTCTCTGATCCATTCGACACGTGCAATTTCTTTTCCGTCGATACGACCTGCAATTTGTACTTGAATTCCTTTTGTATCTGCTTGTTCAGTTAATTCAATAGCCTTTTTCATTGCTTTTCGAAATGAAACTCTATTCTTTAATTGTCCGGCTATAAATTCCGCAAGAATATTAGGGTTTCCGTAAGGTTTTGCAATTCTTGTGATAGCAATGTTAAGTTTTCGGTTCACATAATGAAATTCTTTTTGTAGATTCATCTGTAATTCTTCGATTCCTTGCGGTTTACTTTCGATTAATAACTTTGGGAATCCCATAAAGATTATGACCTGGATCAAATCGATTCTTTTTTGAATCTCTATACGTGCAATTCCCTCGGCGCCGGAGGATATTCTCATATTTTTTTGTACATAATTTTTTATAAAATCTCTTATTTTTTGATCTTCTTGTAGACCCTCAGAATAATTTTTTGGTTGTGCAAACCAAAGAGAATGATGACTTTGGGTTGTACCAAGTCTGAAACCAAGTGGATTTATTTTTTGTCCCATACTACCCCACTACTATACATATCGTGATATACCATAGTTGTCTTTTTCCATCTAGGTTTTTTTAACGAATATAGTGATACAAATTCATATTCATCTAAAGATATATCTTTCACTACAATAGTTATATGGCAGGTAGTTCTTTTTATCGCATAACTACGTCCTCGAGCTCGAGGTTTGAATTTCTTCGCGGTAGTACCTTCGTTAACCTCAGCTTTACTAATTATTAAATTGGCTTCGTCGGAACCCAGAATGGAACCAGCATTTGTTGCTGCAGAATAAACCAATTTAAAAATTGGATAACATGCTCTATAGGGCATGAGTTCTAGTATCATAAGTGTTTCCTCATAGGAACGTCCGCGAATTTGATCAATTACTCTTCTTGCTTTGTCTGCAGATATAGATATATGTCGACCTAACGCGTATACTTCCGTTTTTTTCTTCCGTATGCTACCTAGCGGACGCAGAGGAGGGTAGTCTTCCGTTTTTTTCCTGTTTAGTATCCTATTTAAAAAATTTGACATAAGGTTTCTCTCCTACTAATGAATCATAAGTATCTATCCAGATTTTTTTAAGATGAGATTAACGACGAGATTTATTATCACTTTTTGCATGTCCTCGGAAATTTAAAGTAGGTACAAATTCTCCCAATTTGTGACCTACCATACGATCTGTTATATAAATAGGCAAATGCTCCTTACCATTATGAATAGCAATCGTATGGCCGATCATTGTGGGTATAATGGTAGATGCACGGGACCAAGTTACTATTATTTCTTTTTCTGCTTTTTTATTAAGCTTATCAATTTTTTTTAATAGATGATTGGCTACAAAAGGATTTTTTTTTAGTGAACGTAT